CAGATACAACTCTTTCCAACGAGAAAACAATAAAAAAAAAATCTATTGCACTAAAAGAAATCCAAAAAAAAGTTCCTCGATGGTCATACAAATTAATTAACAATTTGGAACAACAGGAGGGAGAAAGCGAGGAAAGTGTGGTAGTGGATCATGAGATTCGCTCAAGAAAAGCAAAGCGTATAGTTATTTTTACTGATAACCAACGGAATACTGATACTTATAGTAATACCCAAGAAACTAATAATACTGATCAAACAGACCAAGTGGCTTTGATACATTATTCACAACAATCGAATTTTCGTCGAGACATAATCAAAGGCTCTGTGCGTGCTCAAAGACGTAAAATGGTTACTTGGAAATTCTTTGAGGCAGATGCGCATTCCCCCCTCTTTTTGGACCGAATAGATAAATCCCCCATTTTTTCTTTTGATATTTCTGAACGTATAAACTTTATTTTGAGAAATTTTCTGTGGACAAACACAGAACTCAAAATTTCGGATTCTAAAGAGAAAACCACAGAAGAAAGTGAGAAAAAAAAGGAAGAGGATAAAAAAGAGGAAGCCAAAAGAAAGGAGAAAGTACGTATAGAAATAGCAGAAGCCTGGGATAGTATTTTACTTGCTCAAGTACTAAGAGGTTTTTTGTTAGTAACCCAATCGATTCTTAGAAAATATATTATATTGCCTTCATTGATAATAGTTAAAAATATCGCCCGTATGCTATTGTTTCAATTTCCTGAATGGTCCGAGGATTTTAAAGATTGGAATCGAGAAATGTATGTTAAATGCACCTATAATGGCGTTCAATTATCAGAAAAAGAGTTTCCAAAAAACTGGTTAACAGACGGTATTCAGATTAAGATCCTATTTCCTTTTCGTCTGAAACCTTGGCACACATCTAACCCACGAGCCCCTTATAATGATCCAATGAAAAAGAAAGATTCAAAAAATGATTTTTGTTTTTTAACAATTTTTGGAATGGAAGCTGAATTCCCTTTTGATTCTCCCAGAAAACAACTTTCATTTTTTGAACCCATTTTTAAAGAACTCAAAAGAAAAATTAGAAAATTGAAAAAGAAATGCTTTCTAATTCTAAGAATTTTAAAAGAAAAAACAAAATTGTTTGTAAATGTTTTTAAAGAAACAAAAAAATGGGTCATTAAAAGGATTCTTTTTTTAAAAGAAATAAAAAAAGAACTCTCACAAATAAATCCAATTCTATTATTTGGATTGAGAAAAAGAAAAGTATATGAATTGAGTAAAACTAAAAAAGATTCTATAACCAGTAATCTGATGATTGATAAATTGTCCATTGAAACTATACCACCATCCATTGAAACTATACCTCGGAATTGGACAAATTATTCATTGACAGAAAAAAAAATGCAGGATCTAACTGATAGAACAAGCACAATCATAAACCAAATAGAAAAAATTACAAATAAAAAAAAGGGCGGATTTCGAATTCCGGATCGAAATATTCCTTCTAACAAAATAAGTGATGATGATAAAGGGTTGGAATCACAAAAAAATATTTGGCAGATATTAAAAAGAAAAAATGCTCGACTAATACGCAAATTACATTATTTTATGAAATTTTTCATTGAAAGGATATACATAGATATCTTTCTGTGGATCATTAATATTCCTAGGATCAATATACAACCATTTCTTGAATCAATCAAAAAAATTATTAATAAATACATTACCAATAATGAAACAAATCAAGAAAAAATGGATAAAACAAATCAAAGTTTAATTAACTTTATTTTGACTATAAAAAAGGCAACTAATATTAGTAATAAGAATTCAAATGACTTATCCCACTTTTCACAAGCCTATGTATTTTACAAACTCTCACAAACCCAATTTATTAATTTTGATTTTTATAAGTTAAAATCTGTCTTTCAATATAATGGAGCAGCCCCTTTTATTAAGAATGAAATAAAGGATTATTTTGTTGGAACACAAGAACTTTTTCATTCTCAATTAAGACATAAGAATCGTCAGAATTCTGGAATAAATCAATGGACAAATTGGTTAAGGAATCATTATCAATATGATATATCTCAGATTAGATGGTCTAGACTAGTACCACAAAAATGGCGAAATCGATTCAATCAACACTGTATGAATCAAAATAAGGATTTATGTAACTCATCTAAAAAAACAAAATTTATTCACTACGAAAAACAAAATAATTTTGAAACGGCTTCATTACTAAATGAAAAAGAGAATTTTAAAAAACAATATAGATATGATCGGTTAGCATATAAATCTATTAATTCGGAAGATACGAAGTACTCTTCAATTTATGAATCGTCATTACACGTAAAAAATAACCAGGAAGTTTTTTCGAATTCCAACACAAATAAACGCAAATCTTTTTATATGATGGGAGGTATTCCTATTATCCCTATCAATAAGGATCTAGTACAAGATGATATTAGAGATATGGAGAAAAATCTGGATAGAAAATATTTTGATTGGAGAATTATCGATTTTTGTCTTAGAACGAAAATCGATATCGAGGCTTGGATCAATATTGATACTGACCCAAAGGGTAATAAAAAATCTACTAAGGCTAAGCTTAATAATTATCAAATAATTGATAAAATAAAAAAAAAAAATCTTTTTTATCTCACAATTCATCAAGATCAAGAAATCAACTTATCCAATCAAAAAAACTTTTTTGATTGGATGGGAATGAATGAAGAAATACTAAATCGTCCCATATCAAATCTTGAACGTTGGTTCTTCCCAGAATTTTTGAGATTTTATAATTTGTATAAAACAAAACCGTGGGTTATACCAATAAAATTACTTCTTTTAGATTCTAATAGAAATGAAAACTCTACTGATATTGAAAACAAAAACATCCCTGGAAATAAAAAAAAAGATCCTTTTATATCAATATCCTCCAATGAAAAAAAATCTCTTGAATTAAAAAAACGAAATAAAGGGCAAAAAGAATCCGCGGACCAAGCAAACCTTGAATCTGCTCTTTCAAACCAAGAAAAAGATGTTGAAGAAGATTATACGGGCTCGGACATGAAAAAACATAAAAATAAAAAGCAATACAAGAACAATACAAAAGCGGAGTTTGATTTCTTACTAAAAAGGTATTTTCTTTTTCAATTGCGATGGGATGATATTTTAAATAAAAAAATAATTAATAACATCAAAGTATATTGTCTCCTGCTTAGACTGATAAATCCACGAGAAATAACTATATCCTCTATTCAAAGGGGAGAAATGAGTCTTGATATTCTGATGATTCAGAAAAATTTAACTCTTACAGAATTGATCAAAAGAGGAATTTTGATTATTGAACCAATTCGTCTATCTATAAAAAATGATGGGAAATTTATTATGTCTCAAACCATTGGTATTTCGTTGGTTCATCAAAGTAAACACAAAATTAATCAAAAATACCGAGAAAAAACTCATGTTGATAAGAATTCTGATGAAGTCATTACCAAATATAAAAAGATGACTGGAAATAGGGATAAAAATCATTATGATCTGTTTGTTCCTGAAAATCTTTTATCACCTAGACTTCGGAGAGAATTTCGAATTCTAATTTGTTTCAATTCTAGGAATAGAAATGATATGCATAAAAATTCAGCATTGGGGAATGGGAATAAGATAAACAGTCAGGTTTTGGATAAAAGCAAAGGATATCAAAAGAAACTTATTAAATTAAAGTTATTTCTGTGGCCCAATTATCGATTAGAAGATTTAGCTTGTATGAATCGGTATTGGTTTGATAGCAATAACGGCAGTCGCTTCGGTATGGTAAGGATACATATGTATCCGCGATTGAAAATTCATTACTAGTATATTTTTGCTATCTTTCCCATATCGTAGCGGGTCTATGACGACAAAGAGGTGCACACATTCATTGTCTTACATTCCATTCTGATACATGATACTAATTCAATGACATATCAATTCGATCTCGAAATGAATCAATAAAATCTTCTGATTTTAGGACTGAGTTTTTATCTTTTTGGAGTACGGAAAACAACCATGCTTTTGTATACCGTTTCAAATCGAATTTTTAAATTAAAAAAAATAGGATTGATTTAATTTGATTTAATAAAATTCGAAATTAGAACAAAATTAAGATTATTGTCTATACCAAACTAAAACAAGTGACATTATTATTACTGATCAATAAAGATATCTATCAATAAAAATATCTTAAAAAAAGAAGGGGGTTTCATTTTATGGTAAAAAATTCATTCATCTCAGTTATTTCACAAGAAGAAAAAGAAGAAAACAGGGGTTCTGTTGAATTTCAAATATTTAGTTTCACCAATAGGATACGAAGACTTACTTCACATTTACAATTACACAAAAAAGACTATTTATCTCAGAGAGGTCTACGTAAAATTCTGGGAAAACGCCAACGACTGCTATCTTATTTGTCAAAGAAAAATAGAATAGGTTATAAAGAATTAATTAATCGGTTGGATATTCGGGAATCAAAAACTCGTTAATTTGAAGAAGCATTTTGAATTATTTGATTTATTAGATCTTGAATTTGAATGAACTCTTTTTCGTTTTCAACAATTCATGAAAGAATGAATTAAGGAAAAACCTATGAATATACCAGCTCCAAGAAAAGACCTCATGGTAGTCAATATGGGTCCCCACCATCCATCAATGCATGGTGTTCTTCGACTTATCATTACTCTAGATGGTGAAGATGTTATTGACTGTGAACCGATATTGGGTTATTTACACCGAGGGATGGAAAAAATTGCGGAAAACCGAACAATTATACAATATTTGCCTTATGTAACACGTTGGGATTATTTAGCTACTATGTTCACAGAAGCAATAACGGTAAATGGACCGGAACAGCTGGGAAATATTCAAGTACCTAAAAGAGCCAGCTATATCAGAATAATTATGTTGGAGTTGAGTCGTATAGCTTCTCATCTGTTATGGCTCGGTCCTTTTATGGCGGATATTGGTGCACAGACTCCCTTTTTCTATATTTTCAGAGAAAGAGAATTAGTATATGATCTATTCGAAGCTGCCACCGGTATGAGAATGATGCATAATTATTTTCGGATCGGAGGGGTAGCGGCTGATCTCCCTCATGGCTGGATAGATAAATGTTTAGATTTCTGCGATTATTTTTTAATAAGGGTTGCTGAATATCAACAACTTATTACACGCAATCCTATTTTTTTAGAACGAGTCGAGGGAGTAGGCATTATTGGTCGAGAGGAAGTAATAAATTGGGGTTTATCGGGACCAATGCTACGAGCGTCCGGAATACAATGGGATCTTCGTAAAGTTGATCAGTATGAGTGTTATGACGAATTTGATTGGGAAGTACAGTGGCAAAAAGAAGGGGATTCGTTGGCTCGTTATCTAGTCCGAATTGGTGAAATGATGGAATCCATAAAAATTATTCAACAGGCTCTCGAAGGAATTCCGGGGGGGCCATATGAGAATTTAGAAACCCGATACTTTGATAGAGAAAGGAATCCAGAATGGAATGATTTTGAATATCGCTTTATTAGTAAAAAACCTTCTCCTACATTTGAATTGCCGAAACAAGAACTTTATGTGAGAGTCGAAGCTCCAAAAGGAGAGTTGGGGGTTTTTCTGATAGGGGATCGGAGTGGTTTTCCTTGGAGATGGAAAATTCGACCGCCGGGTTTTATCAATTTGCAAATTCTTCCTCAGTTAGTTAAAAGAATGAAATTGGCTGATATTATGACAATACTAGGTAGTATAGATATCATTATGGGAGAAGTTGATCGTTGAAATGATAATTGATACACCAGAAGTACAAAATATCGATTCTTTTTCTAGATTGGAATTTTTAAAAGGGGTCTATGGAATTATATGGTTACTTATTCCTATTTTGACTCTTGTATTGGGAATCACAATAGGTGTACTGGTAATTGTATGGTTAGAAAGAGAAATATCCGCGGGAATACAACAACGTATTGGACCTGAATACGCCGGTCCTTTGGGAGTTCTTCAAGCTCTAGCAGATGGGACAAAACTTCTTTTCAAAGAAAATCTTTTTCCATCTAGAGGGGATACTCGTTTATTCAGTATCGGTCCATCCATAGCAGTGATATCAATTTTAGTAAGCTATTTAGTAGTTCCGTTTGGTTATCGCCTTGTTTTAGCGGATCTCAATATTGGTGTTTTTTTATGGATTGCTATTTCAAGTATTGCTCCCATTGGACTTCTTATGTCAGGATACGGGTCAAATAATAAATATTCCTTTTTAGGTGGTCTACGAGCTGCTGCTCAATCGATTAGTTATGAAATACCATTAACTTTATGTGTGTTATCAATATCTCTACGTGCGATTCGTTGATATATAGACATAAACTTTTCTCTATTCTTCCTTTCTAGGAAAGCGGTGGAATGAATTGAGTAAAGTTAGATATCTTCATTTTTTTTATTCATTATTCGGATTGAAGAATTAAATCAAATAGTTATATGAGTGAAAGAAAACAGCTTATATTATATAATATATAAATTAGATAATTTAGAATATATATAAATTCGCAGTAAAAATATTGAGTCTCATTTTCCAAGTATAAGAGTTAAAGAGTTAAGCGGAAATAAACAGAAACATAAGAAACCGTTTACCCCAAGATTGGTTAATTAGTCATCCTGACTTGAAGCGGGCTCAAAAGATCCACCGTATTGAGTTTTCACTATCATTTGTATGTATTAAGATACATGTATTATCATAACGGGGGTTGAACAAAAACGAGTGGATGGTTAGAAACACCAAGATATGTAACGGATTTGTAATGGAAATGGAAATTCTGTAAATTATCCAAAAGGACATTTTTACATAATATACAAACAAAGAATACTGATTGGGGCTTAAAGTTGGTAGAAATTATTAGGCAGTACTCCCCAAGGCACGATTCCAATCCAGAGTATGCTCCTATCCACCGATTAAATACATAACTATTGGGAACGAAAAAATCCTTTATTTTGTAAGCCCTCTTTTTTTCAGAAATAGAAAGAAGAATAGGAATGAAAAAAAAAAAAAAAAGAGAAAGAAACCCAATTTGAATAAAAAAATATCTTTTTTATCCTTTTCCATATCCATATTCATATATAGAATATGTATCATAATTCATGAATTAATATGGAATTCTTTTTCATAAGTAAAAACGACGGGCTAGTTATATTTCTACAAGAAGTATTTTATTGAAGAATTAAGTTATTACTCAACAAAGAAGAATTGAAATTATTAAAGAAGGGGTGAGATCAATTCAGAAGTACTTTGTTTTTTTTTTTATTAATTTATTTAATTATTAAAATAAGAATTGTATAAAACTAATAATTATAACAGACAGAATTCAATTGGTCTAATTTTGGACCGTCCAATAAAGTTTGACCTTATCCATCCTACAAACATATCAAGATAAATAATACTTACCCGGTCCTTAGATTTATTTATGGCCTTCAAGGAGCCGTATGAGGTGAAAATCTCATG